TAGGTAAATCCATGAGTACAATTCGACTAGTCTTTACTATATAACCATTTGAACCCTAAATTTTCCTGTAACTCAGATTCCAGAGTATATCTTTTAACGAGTCCAACAAAAAAAGGAAAATTTCTTTTTTCCTTGCCCCTAAATGAAATATTAAATGAAATAATGATAAACTGGAACTGAAGGCCCCTTTCTCGCGTTCGTTCTCTATTTGCATTGCTGAAACAAAACAACAAAACAATATGGGAATCAGATTTTGAAATCAAGGAAAGATATTGAAAAATCCATTTTTCAATATCTTTTATATATATATATATTAATATCGGAAAAGAATATATTATATGTATCGGAAAAGAATAGCGATTTATTCCTATAGAGCGTCTATTAACAAGAAAATCAAATCATAAATATCGAAAAATTCTTGTCTTTTGTGATCACAAATTCTTGTCTTTTGTGATCTAAGAAACTAAAAAAGGAAATAAAAAACCCGCTTTCTACAATTTAATATAGATCGAATTTAAATATCAGAATAGCCAATATAGTCATGATTCAATGGGTCAGGTCCACTTACTTTTTTTTTAGTTACCATTTTTATGGTAGGTTTGGTGGGAACAATAGGGAAGTAGGAATATTTTGGTTTGTGATTAATAAATAGGGGTTGGATATCTAGAATATTTATGTTATGTTTCCTGGAATATTTAAATAAATAATAATAAGATATAAAGAGGACTATTATGTCACTACAGGCTACAAGCCCCCACCCACTAAGTTCAATTAGTCAATATAATAATAAGAACTCATTATATTATAAATAATACAATAGTGTTTGCCTTTTTTTTATTATCAAAAATATCTGTATTCTTCGATGAAAAACGAAGACAAAGACTTGAGTTTCATGAAAAAAGCCCTTTATCGGATTTGAACCGATGACTTACGCCTTACCATGGCGTTACTCTACCACTGAGTTAAAAGGGCCTGCTCAATTCATGACTTAGCCATTTTCCATTATGAGTCTACTGCATATATGTATATATGCAGTAGACTCATAATGGAAATAATGGAAAAATAAATTCTATTTACCTAGAAAAGGGGTAAAATTTTTCTCGTTTTTGAATTTTCTGACTTACTGTGAGATAGTGATAGGCATATTTTATCTGAACAAGAAACGAAGCAATGAGTTAAAATTGAAGAAAAAAAAACGCTCAATTCAAATTCAAATCCTATAGAATCAGAATATAAAAAGACTGTTCGAATCTAGCCATACCATTAGATTATATTGACAATTCCAAAAAACTATTCATACTATCATTATAGTATGATGACGGTCGGGCGAATATGCCCCCATCGTCTAGCGGTTCAGGACATCTCTCTTTCAAGGAGGCAGCGGGGATTCGACTTCCCCTGGGGGTAGGGTACTACGAAAGGAAGTTGATCATGGATTATCAATAAGCATATAAAGAATTCTTCCTGGGTCGATGCCCGAGCGGTTAATGGGGACGGACTGTAAATTCGTTGACGACTGTCTACGCTGGTTCAAATCCAGCTCGGCCCAAGAATTCACTGCCCCATGAGTAAGATATAATTAATTTATCCTATAGAAAAGAAAGGGTAATGCCTGCTTCGTAGAGAAATAAAGAAAAATTTTTCTCTATCTTTTTTTTTTCATCTCATTGAAAGATTGATTATTTTTATTTAACAATAAAATAAAAAATAACAATAAAATAAAAAATCACTAGTTACTAATAATCCGTCTCACTCTCACTAAAGCCCGTGTTTATGTGGATATAATATCAATATAGCATTCGCATATCTGTTACGTTCCAACATGACGAGTAGAATATTCTTATGAAATCCTAAGTATATGTATGCTATACACCTCGCCGGGATTGTAGTTCAATTGGTCAGAGCACCGCCCTGTCAAGGCGGAAGCTGCGGGTTCGAGCCCCGTCAGTCCCGAACTAGGATCTCATGAATTGAGAAATTCATTTCTCTATTTTTGCGAAAGGGAAGACGAAGAGCAAAATGGAATCAAACAAATTCGCACCGTGGAGATTATTTCTTTTGTTTCGCATGTCTCATCAGATAAATATGGGAAGTTCCTTTTCTTCCCCAGTACTAATTAATAAGGAAAAATATATGTAGATTTAGTACAATTGGTACTATTGCTATATTCAGTATTTAAAGTTTAAGAGATACCACTTTTTTTTTCAATCATTCTGCTCTTGATCAATGAAATGGAATAGAGTGCTCATATTTTTGGGGGGGTACAGACACAAAATAGCTTTGTTTATTATATGATATACAATGAACTTAATCTTCATAGAATTTAATTCTCCGGCAAAGTACTTTTTTTTTAGGTTAAAACACATCTTTTCTAAATCTAAATTTTTTTTAGCCTAAATTATGACTACTCATTTGAAACAATTTATTTCATTCTCATTCCAATTTTATATTGAATTTTTGATGTATATGTTCCAACTCCAATCCAACAAAACAAAGAGTATACTAATAAAATAAGATAAAATAAAAGACCAACAAAACCAAGTAGGGCTCCTTTCTTTTCTTATTCTTAGTAAAGGTAAAGCTTGAATAGTCGATTTTTTAGACTTAACCTTACCTTTTTTACATCTCACTTATACTTATACTGTTCGTCTCTCTGTATGCCCTAGAGAATACCGGTTATATTATATAATACCTTATAATTCTATATACAAAATCCTATGTATATGTATAAGTAGAAGAATTGTATAAGGAAGATAAGATGCTAGGTTATAGAAAAGAACAAGTGAAAAAAGGATGAAAACATAATGATAGGTATTTATGATCTAATCAAAAGTAGTTTTTTGTATGGATAAAAGATCTCCCTATGTTATACTATTCAATTCTCAACGAGAAATTGATTTGATAGATCAGAAATTTTTATTCATAATATTGATCTGATTCAGTATCATCAAGATACAATTCATCCCATTGAATTTACAGGAATCAAATTTATCATCTCTATGGGATTAGATCCCGAGTTACGTTATTGCGAAAAAAAAAAGATTAGATTATGGAAGTCAATATTCTCGCACTTATTGCTACTGCACTGTTCATTCTAATTCCTACTGCTTTTTTACTTATCATCTATGTAAAAACAGTTAGCCAATTAATTTGAATGAAACTTGAATTATCAGTTCTTAGCAGTTCAATTCAATTCAATGATTCAAGAAATGAAAGAAAAGAATTCAAACTCTAAGTCTTAAATGAAATGATTGCGCTGAGCTGGAATCAGAACAGAAGTAGCTTATTAAGTATCTAAGCTAGTGTGGTAGAAAGAACTATAATATATAGTTCTTTCTACCACACTAGCTAGTATTGTATACTAATATTAATATAGGCTTCATATAGATAAAATTACAATATGTATATAGTAGATGTATATATAGATAAGATAAAACTTTAATTCTATTTCTTTTTTTTCATCTCAAGAAGTCATTGATTGAACAATTAATGGATGATCCGCATAGTTATATGATAACTTCTTCGGATTTGGAAAAGGGGTTAGAGTAAACCTGGCCGTTTTTCATGTTTAAACAAAACATGAGATGAGTCAAAAAAGTATAATTTCTAGAAGTTTAAAACAAATGTGAAATGTGTGATATGTAAATAGCCTAACGGAAGAAAGATCTAATTTTATTATGTGTAGGACCTCTTTGGACAATCACTAATCGTTTCGCTTACAGTGGAAAGAAAATATATAGTGTCATAATAACAGAATTTTTTTTCTAAAAGAAAAAAAATATAGACTATTTAGTCAAAATTAGGTTGGAAAGAATCTTATATTATGCGTAGATTTGAGTTGCAAAATACAATTATGATAATGATTTATTACTCTATTCCAGTACAATTTTGAATATTTTTTTTTTAGGCAAGGCTTCGCAAAACGATTAATAAAGAATTGATACAGCTCGATTGAGCAATCGATTACTCAATTTAGTATTTGTAGTGTCCACAGCACTAGAGTCCACTCCTTCCCCATACTACAAGTGAAAGAGAAAATGTAAAGACGACCATTAAAGCAGCCCAAGCAAGACTTACTATATCCATGTGAATTATGTCCCTTATTTCTATGAAAGAATTATTCGATTATTATTTAATAATCATAGTGGAATCAATGGCACAGAGTCAAAATAGGATTCTGACTTAAGACTATTGATGAACCAAATCAATTCAATGAATACATTTGCAACAAGTTTCAATATTTTAAGATTTCCGGTAGAATCAGGAAGTATTAAGTACAAGATGATACACGCGCCTTTTCTATACACAACTATATATCAGATACCTCTATTTTCTATTTGATCTAAGCTTACTGTCTTTCTATGAAAGAATCGGTAGAACCCACTGCCACTATTACTACATACATATATTCTTTTTTTTTTCAATTTTTACCTTTACTCTATACTATAAGAGTCGACCAACTATTCTGATTCTATGTCTGAGCACTCATAGCCTTTCGTGAGTTTAAATACAAAGTATCTTCGTGCCTTTCTACAAGCCCTAAATTTATTTCCCATCATTGTATCTAATCTAATTTAATACCCAACAGAATCACGAGACGCTACTTAAAATTAAAAATTGTTTAAGAGATTTTGATATGCTAGTCTTTTATATAATCTTTTATTCTAGTAGTAAAAATGGAGTGCCTCTTAGGAATCTTTGTATATCGAGATTTCCGATCTTAGTTCTTAATTCCATTCTGGAATTGATTCTCACCATTTATTAAAAAAAAATTTTAAATAAATGGTGAGAATCAATCATTACCAATGATTAAATTAATAATTGAGGTTTTTGCTTCATCCCTATTACTGCCGATTTGATTTGGGCTAGACTTAGATTTTAAGAAAAAAAGTTACAGTCTTTTCTAAAACCTATGCTATAGTTTATAAAAATCAAGTATTGACACGTCCACGCCTCCACTTCTTGCGGAGCAATAATTCATCGAATTAGATCGGCAGAATAAGAAATCAAAAATCTTTGGTTGATCAGGCGACACCCGGATTTGAACTGGGGATAAAGGATTTGCAGTCCCCCGCCTTACCACTTGGCCATGCCGCCAAATTGGATCCAAAATAAAATGGATAAAAATATTAGCCATATTCTATTTCTACTACTAACTCTTTTTTTTTATCTTGAATCCCGTTGTCCTTAATCCTCAAAAACACATTCTTTTTTTTTTATCTGGTTTCTATTATTTTCTTCGATTTATTATATCTCAAAATATACATAAGTTAATAATTTCCCTTCTCGTTTCTTTTCTATTGGGAGTCAAATTCTGGCGACAGACTGAAAAATTCAGGGCAAATTGGAACCATTAACAATTTACTTTAAATTAGTCTTTAAATTGAAATGAGTGAATGGTTCTTCAATTTTTATCGGAGATAAAATTTTATTTCCTTGAATGGAAAAAGAAAATTGATTTATGACCGATTTATGACTAATCTCATTTTTTTTTTTTCAATAAAAAATACTTTTCTATTTCAATTATAACAACATATATGTGTATATGTAAACCCCAAAACACAAATTGTTACCCAGATACCGAGCCGGGTCTCTCTCTTATGTACATATCCCTAGATAGAATTCTCATGTTTCAATTTTTCATTGAATAAATAGATTGAAATATTGAATATAAAATACTAATTTTGGTGGAGTGTGATCCATGTTAATGTTGCTACAGAAATTGCAAGAAAGGATGTGATATATGGATAGATAGCCGTATCAACATGTACTTAATAAATACAATAATAAATACAATATTTTTTTTTTAGTATATAGTATATTTATATTAAGTTACACGATTCAAGCGTATTCTATAAATTTCCCTCCCTACCAAAAAAAATCCGCCAATTCTTTTTGGAACATGAAATTCCATTTTTTGTGTTAAAAAAGGGAAAACTCTATACTACTTCTGATTATTCTGTCTTTATTTCATTTATATAGATAGAAAGAGGAGATTCAATCTCAATCATTCCTTTTTGTGGTATCCCGTCGGATCGTAATATCATACTAATACGTTAGGTAGAAGTTGGACCAATTTTGAACAAGGCTCCATAAGTGTAAGTAACAGAATTTTTTTCCAGAAATATTTTCTCAATTTAACCCGTCGAAAATTTGAACCCGCGCCCAAAATGTTCTTTATTCCGCCGTTCCATCTCCGTTCATACGTTTGAAATAGATATATGGAGTTGACTAAAATTTTATGTGATTCAGTAAACAGAATATACATTCTATTATTGCTAGGTCGATCCATATGGGTCGATGAATAGTGAATCGATAATTGAATTTTTTCAATAAAAATAAATAGGAAACTTAAGATTAAGATGCTTCGGAATGGAAATGAGGGAATGTCCACAATACCTGGATTTAGTCAGATACAATTTGAGGGATTTTGTAGGTTCATTAATCAGGGTTTAACGGAAGAATTTCATAAGTTTCCAAAAATTGAAGATAGAGATCAAGAAATGGAATTTCAATTATTTGTGGAAAGGTATCAATTGGTGGAGCCCCTGATAAAGGAAAGAGATGCTGTGTATGAATCACTCACATATTCTTCTGAATTATATGTCCCTGCGGGAGTAATTTGGAAAACCGGTAGGGATATGCAACAACAAACTGTTTTTATTGGAAACATTCCTCTAATGAATTCCCTGGGAACCTCTATAGTAAATGGAATATACAGAATTGTGATCAATCAAATATTGCAAAGTCCCGGTATTTACTATCGTTCAGAATTGGATCATAACGGAAATGCTGTTTATACCAGCACTATAATATCAGATTGGGGAGGAAGATCGGAATTAGAAATTGATAGAAGAACAAGGATATGGGCACGTGTAAGTAGGAAACAAAAAATATCTATTCTAGTTTTATCATCAGCTATGGGTTCAAATCTAAGAGAAATTCTAGATAATGTTTGTTACCCTGAAATTTTCTTGTCTTTCTCGAATGATAAGGAGAAAAAAAAGATTGGATCCAAAGAAAATGCCATTTTGGAGTTTTATCAACAATTTGCTTGTGTCGGTGGGGATCCGGTATTTTCTGAGTCCTTATGTAAGGAATTACAAAAGAAATTTTTTCAACAAAAATGTGAATTAGGAAGGATTGGTCGACGAAATATGAACCGGAGACTGAATCTTGATATACCTCAGAACAATACATTTTTGTTACCACGAGATCTATTGGCTGCTGCGGATCATTTGATCGGAATTAAATTTGGAATGGGTACATTTGACGATATGAATCACTTGAAAAATAAACGTATTCGTTCTGTAGCAGATCTGTTACAAGATCAATTCGGATTGGCTCTTGTTCGTTTAGAAAATTCGATTCGAGGAACTATATGTGGAGCAATCCGACATAAATTGATACCGACTCCTCAAAATTTGGTAACTTCAACTTCATTAACAACCACTTATGAATCCTTTTTTGGCCTACACCCTTTATCTCAAGTTTTGGATCGAACTAATCCATTGACACAAATTGTTCATGGGCGAAAATTGAGTTATTTGGGTCCTGGAGGATTGACGGGACGAACTGCTAGCTTTCGGATACGAGATATCCACCCGAGCCACTATGGGCGTATTTGCCCAATTGACACGTCTGAAGGAATCAATGTTGGACTTATTGGATCTTTAGCTATTCATGTGAGGATTGGTCCTTGGGGATCTATAGAGAGTCCGCTTTATGAAATGTCTGAGAGATCAAAAGAGGCACAGATAATTTATTTATCACCAAATAGAGATGAATATTATATGGTAGCCGCAGGAAATTCTTTGGCCCTGAATCGGGGTATTCAAGAGGAACAAGTTGTTCCGGCTCGATACCGTCAAGAATTTTTGACTATTGCATGGGAACAGATTCGTTTTAGAAGTATTTTTCCTTTCCAATATTTTTCTATTGGAGCTTCCCTCATTCCGTTTATTGAGCATAATGATGCGAATCGGGCTTTAATGAGTTCTAATATGCAGCGCCAAGCAGTTCCTCTTTCTCGATCCGAGAAGTGCATTGTTGGAACTGGACTGGAACGCCAAACGGCTCTAGATTCGGGGGTGTCTGTTATAGCTGAACGCGAAGGAAAGATCATTTATACTGATACTCACAAGATCATTTTATCAAGTAATGGGGACACTATAAGCATTCCATTAGTTATGTATCAACGTTCCAACAAAAATACTTGTATGCATCAAAAACCTCAGGTTCAGCAGGGTAAATGTATAAAAAAGGGGCAAATTTTAGCAGACGGGGCGGCTACAGTTGGTGGGGAACTCGCTTTAGGAAAAAACGTATTAGTCGCTTATATGCCATGGGAAGGTTACAATTTTGAAGACGCAGTGCTAATTAGCGAACGGCTAGTGTGTGAAGATATTTATACTTCTTTTCACATACGGAAATATGAAATTCAGACTCATGTGACAAGTCAAGGTCCCGAAAGAATTACTAAGGAAATACCCCATTTAGAGGCTCATTTACTCCGAAATTTAGACAGAAATGGAATTGTAATGCTGGGATCTTGGATAGAAACCGGCGATATTTTAATAGGTAAATTAACACCTCAGACAGCGAACGAATCCTCGTATGCCCCCGAGGATAGATTATTACGAGCCATACTTGGGATTCAGGTATCCACTTCAAAAGAAACTTCTCTAAAACTACCTATAGGCGGAAGAGGTCGAGTTATTGATGTGAGATGGATCCAGAAAAAGACGGGTTCCAGCTATAATCCAGAAAAGATTCGTGTATATATTTTACAGAAACGTGAAATCAAAGTGGGTGATAAAGTAGCTGGAAGACATGGGAATAAAGGTATCATTTCTAAAATTTTGTCTAGACAAGATATGCCCTACTTGCAAAATGGAACACCTGTTGATATGGTCTTCAATCCATTAGGAGTACCCTCACGAATGAATGTAGGACAGATATTTGAATGTTCGCTCGGGTTAGCAGGGGATATACTAAAGAGACATTATAGAATAGCACCTTTTGATGAGAGATATGAGCAAGAGGCTTCGAGAAAACTAGTGTTTTCCGAATTATATGAAGCCAGTAAGCAAACAAAAAACCCATGGGTATTTGAACCCGAGTTTCCGGGAAAAAGCAGAATATTTGATGGAAGAACAGGAGATCCTTTTGAACAACCTGTTCTACTAGGCAAGTCCTATATCCTAAAATTAATTCATCAAGTTGATGATAAAATCCATGGACGTTCGAGTGGGCATTACGCACTTGTTACACAACAACCCCTTAGAGGAAGGGCTAAGCAAGGGGGGCAACGAGTAGGGGAAATGGAAGTTTGGGCTCTAGAAGGATTTGGTGTTGCTCATATTTTACAAGAGATGCTTACTTATAAATCTGATCATATTAGAGCTCGTCAAGAATTACTTGGTGCTACGATCATTGGAGGAACAGTACCTAATCCTGAGGATGCCCCAGAATCTTTTCGATTACTCGTTCGAGAACTACGATCTTTGGCTCTGGAACTGAACCATTTCCTTGTATCTGAAAATTCTTTTCAGATTAATCGGAAGGAAGTTTGATCCGAATGAATCAGAATTTCTATTCTATGATCGACCGGTATAAACATCAACAACTTCGAATTGGATTAGTGTCTCCTCAACAAATAAGGGCTTGGGCCAACAAAATCCTACCAAATGGGGAGATAGTTGGAGAGGTGACAAAGCCCTATACTTTTCATTATAAAACCAATAAACCGGAAAAAGATGGATTGTTTTGTGAAAGAATCTCTGGACCCATAAAAAGTGGAATTTGTGCTTGTGGAAATTATCGAGTGATCGGAGCGGAAAAAGAGGACCCGAAATTTTGTGAAGAATGTGGGGTGGAATTTGTTGATTCTCGGATACGAAGATATCAAATGGGATACATCAAACTCGCATGTCCAGTAACTCATGTGTGGTATTTGAAACGCCTTCCTAGTTATATCGCGAATCTTTTAGATAAACCC